GAGCAAACATATAATAACGTATTCGAAATTGTAACCAAGCATCGCCCATTGGTTCTATACCGGATTCATAACTAGAAAGTTTCTCTGGCCCTTTTCTAATTGGGGATAAAAGGCCGGAAATTAGAAATGCCAAAATAGGAATAACACTTGATATTATTAGAAATGCCCAGAAAATATCATATTCGTAAAGCAGAAACATGGGTGCACTCCTATGAACGTGGAAAATATACTAGATTATTCGAGTCAAATTGAAATTCATTGTCAACTCATTCATAACTGTTTAGTCAAAATAACAATTTCTTTTGATTGAACTGCTTAGTTTTGTTTGCTGTGGTACATGTCTCATTTCAAGATTCATCGACTCGAATTGTTCCATTTACTTCAATTTTATTTCGATATCAATTATAAATATATATTGCTATTGCTCTTATACCTTATACAAATACAAATAAGACTCTTTTCTCGATTTTTCATCTCACTTCGGATTCTCTATAAAAATCTATAAAAAGAAAAAAAAAAAGAATTCAAAATAGAATTCTTAATAAAATACTAATCTATATAAAAATAGAAAATACTATACCTATATTATATATGTAATATAATACCTCTACCTATATAATATAAAATGGAATAAGAATATTATTCTAAATTTAATATTTAATAATAAAGAATATTAAACATTAATAGAATAAGATCTTATATTAACTAAATTAGACTTCTATTCTATAGAATTCTATAGACAAGAAAAGACTCCTTTGTTTTGTGCTATACCAGGTAAGGTATAGCAATAAAAGAAGAGCCCATTTTACAATGTTAACAATGAAAGTTAATAAAGATCCTCATTTTTCAAACTCCAGCTTGTCCATAAATAGAGTAAGTCGTTTTTAAATCCGTGTAACTTACTAGTAGATTTTATTTTTGTTGAGTTAGGTTGGAATTTGTTTTTAAATGAGTTCGTGTCATGATTTTGACTCCAAAAATTCATTAGGCTTCGGCAGGTATCCAAAAGACAAAGAAAAGAAGTATCACTAACTCTTTTTGATTGCGGATAGGAAAGGGGAAAAATTCATATGTAATTGACTTAGGAAGAGTAATGAAGAAAATTGGGTTTGTTTAGCCAAGACAAGATAAAAAAAAAAAAATAGCGATTGGGTCTATTGAAGTGCACCTTTTTTTGATTTCGGCTTTATGCTCTGTCCTGAATGATTCCTGCGAGCAAGCTTATGAGAATGCTTTTTTTTTTTGATGAACCAAGCAATTGCAAGCGGCTAGTTACAAACAACAAACAATACAATAATGAAGAAAGAAAAACTATAAATTTTTGTTTTTGTATTTGAATTTTCTTTTTTAGGGCTATACGGACTCGAACCGTAGACCTTCTCGGTAAAACAGATCAAACTGATTATTATCAAAATGATTCGAACTGTTTCAAAGACCCAACATGCATTTTTTTGCATTGGGCTCTTTCATTAACTGATATAAAGAATCAGTTAGTCTACCATAATTCTCTTGACAGGAAGATAAGAAGATGGCTCCATGTGCTCTGGTTTCTTATTTGGATTCCGATCTGAGAGCACTACCGAAGTGTTTCAAAGAAGGTTATCCTGACGTAGGTTTGCTTTTGGCTTAGATCAACCTAAGTTAAATGAAGTCTCCATCGCCCCTTTTTACTTAAATACTTAAATAATCCAATATGAAACTTCATACACCTTAAAGTTCATAAGATAGGACGAAAAAAGAATTTTTTGAGGTCTTTATACTCATTATGCCTAGCATTGAATAGACTTAGTATTCCCCTTATCAATATCTTAAATCAATAATGGGTTCTATTGGTTGCCTAAAATCTAAAAAGGCACCCAAATTAGACCGAATCTTTTGTCAGGCTATTGTTCTCTTGTTCCCTAAAAGTCATGGAGTAAGACATCAACTTCTCAATAAGTTTTTTGATTCCATAATGTACTCCTCTGAAAAAACATTGGCGCGCGTGTAAACGAGGTGCTCTACCTAACTGAGCTATAGCCCTTGTGCTTGTGATATATATTTTATCATGTCGATAATTTCTTGTCAAGATGAATATTACATGATCCAACATCCGATTTCTCTTATCTCTTTGATCGGTATTGCTTATAAAGAATATTACATTTATAATCCATCGATGTGATGGGTTCCATTTCTTTCTCTTTTTTATTATAAATGACCTACTTAACTCAGTGGTTAGAGTATTGCTTTCATACGGCGGGAGTCATTGGTTCAAATCCAATAGTAGGTATAACTTATTAGATATCCGAATCCATGGTATCTAATAAGTTTTTATATCCGCCTTATTTTATTGATTTTTTATCTTTTCCATTCTATTTCTCTTTCTCTATTTCATTTTTGAATTTAAAAATTTTTCGTTGTATTAGATTGAATCCGATTCCATTTATGATTCTATTCAATTGGTAGAATCCAAAAATAAGGTGTATAAACAGAACTTCTGTTTATACAGAAGTTTTTTTGG